CATTTGATTTAGAATAAAAAAAAAAATAAAATAATATTCTTATAAGCATCTGTTTATATTTAAAGGTCTAATATTGAATAGAATGCTTAATTTCTTTTTTTGTTTATTCTTCTCGAAATTATTAAATAAATATTTCTTTTTTTTTATTAGATGTTTATTTTCGTTCTATTGAGGATTGAGGAAAGTTATTTACTTAGATTCCATCTGAGTATTCAATTTTCACTGATGCATATCATATGCATTTTGTACGAAAGAACTCATCTTTCTTAAATCTTATTTTCTATTCTTTAAAAGTCCTTTTTTGGATCTAGGAGTTATTGGTACTATAATTGAATTCAAGTCAGGAGATTTCCTTCTTTCGTAAGGCTTGGTTAGGGGACTAAAATAATAAAAAAGGGGAGGAAGAACTTATTTATTTGAACTTTTTAGGTATTTCGTGTTTGACTCTAATGACTAATTAGAAATCTATGGAAGGGGTGGGAAGAATAGAGATAAAGAAATTAATTCATTTGATTTTTTTCTTTATATCTTTTATGAAAATCTTATAGAAAGATTACTGAATATTAAGTTAAACAAAATATGAAAATACGTATATAAAACTAGGAAATGCATAGCCTATATGTATATATTAGTATTATTCTATGCTCCTATGCTTTATTTCAGTGCGAGTCATTTTACGTTGTGAAACAAAAATTTTTATGATCTATTAAATAAAAAAAGCCAATTTCAATAGTTAACTATATTTATTTATAAGAGTAACAATTGTTTAATCTATCTGATAGATAGAAATCGGGACTCTTCTTTAGTAGCTATTTTATAAAATATAAAATAAGAATCGAAACAATAAGGGATCAAATCTTCCCTCCCATGAGTCTTTTTTATTCATTTCATAATTCATAAAAATAAACGCAAAATTTGAATTGATTCCCTTTTTTATTTTTTTTATTTATATATTTCTAAATTAGAATATAATAATTTTGATAATAAAAAAAATATTGTATTTATATTATACAATACAAATAATAGAATAAAAACACTAAAATTGGGGTTAAGTTGAAAAACCTCTTCAGAAAAATTGATATCCATCTATCTAGAAGCAAAGTGATAGAGTACTATGTATATGTAGCGAATGAACCAATGATTATTCACGATTCCATAATGGAATCAATTCCATACCGGTTCCCAATTAGAGAAGAAATGTTATGGTAAAACTTCGTTTGAAACGATGTGGTAGAAAGCAACGTGCGACTTGAAAGACACGATCCGTTGTGGATTTTTACATCCACCATTTTATCTAAGAATGAAGGTGCTCTTGACTCGACATCATTTCTTCTGTTTCACTACAAACCCATTGGGTTGTAATGGAAATAGTCCATGATGGAGCTCGAGTAGAAAGTATTGATTCCTTTCTCAGGGGCAAAGGTCTATGGTTAATGCCAATCAATAAATTGTAACAACTTCGTAAGTATATCGTTGATAGAGAAATCGAAAGGGTTTCACGTTTCCAATCGAAAAGAAAATTTATTTGAATTGCAAAAATTCTTTCCATACGAAAGTGTATCATATGAGAATCAACCCTTTCTATCTATAACTATCTATAATTCTTTATTAGAAAAAACTATAATTCTTTATTAGAAAAAAATCGCAAAAAAGGGTATGTTGCTGCCATTTTGAAAGGATTAAGAATTGCCGAAGTTATGTCTAAACCCAATGATTTAAAACAAAGATTAAAAGGATCCCAAAACAAGAAAAGATCTTTTCTATTGTTTCCATAATTGGACCATAATAAAAATGCAAATAGATTTGAAACGAAAGAAACAAAAAAGGGGTTTAAAGACCACTCAAGAAATGAAATGCTTAAATTTTTTACTTTGAGCCGTTTGAGAGTTATCTAACTTGAGTTATAAGTACAAATGGTTTTTTTAAGGAAGTAAAAAAAAATGAAGGAAGTAACAAAAAAAGGGGGAGTTAAACCAGAATCTAATTGATTTAACCATTTTCTAGCCCCATTTGTGATTGTATGTAAGAACTTAGAATCATTTTTAACGAGCCGTACGAGGAGAAAACTTCCTATACGTTTCTAGGGGGGGGTTCTTTTTTACATCTATCCCAATGAGCCGTCTATCGAATAGTTGCAATTGATGTTCGGTCCCGAAGAGAAGGACGAGATCTTCGGAAAGTGGGTTTTTATGATCCGATAAAGAATCAAACTTATTTAAATGTTCCTGTTATTTTATATTTCCTTGAGAAAGGTGCTCAACCTACAGAAACGGTTCAGGATATTTTAAAGAAAGCGGAGGTTTTTAAGGAGTTTAACTCTAATCAAACTAAATGAAATGAATTAAGTAAATAAAAAAAATAATAAAGAAAGGTTGTATAAAACTATATAGGATTAACTTGTTATTTTCTCTTTTGCTCTATTCATACCAGTGAATTGTATAACAGTAAAATCAGAATTTCTTAATTTATTGATCCTAGAAAAATTCTGACAGTCTTTTCA